TCATAACCCTGCTGCGCAAAAATGGGATATGCATTTGAAATGTATGTTCGAGTTATTACATATATCATGATCGATACAGAAATGGATCGAGTCATCTGTTCCTTTACCCAAGAAAAAGTATTTCTATTTTGCATGTCCAATCATAGATCTCGGAATTTCTACAATAAATTAGATAGGGAACTTTACTAGTTCCCTATGCACGAGTCTGTCATTGTACTGGAATAGTTGTACTGGAATATAGGACGAATACCTTGAACCGGTAAAAATAAAATATAAAGAATTAAGTAAGATTCAAAATGCTTTCTTTATAAAGGAAGAAAGATTCTGATTTATTTGATTGATATCAGTAGATCAAATGAGTTCTTCATTCATTCATTGAATGATAAATGACTACAAGCGAAGGAGATACACGATTTAAATAATGGAAAATCCAATATTTCACAATTGTATCTAGAATAACTGGAAAAGTGGAAACAAGACCAGATATAATTTGATCGTTATGAGCCAATCCAAAATCATTGTAGAACGAACCAATTATTAGTTCCCAACCATGAGTCGAGTGAAATCCAATCCATAAATCAGTAACTAAAAGAATCGAAAAAGCTTTTATTGTGTCACTTAAGTTATAGAGGAATTCCTGAACCCAAGAATTAAGAATGACAAGTTCCTCATTACCCAAAATAAAATAACCACTTAGAATAGCGAAAGAGATTATATTTGTCGAGAAATGCAAAATGATATGGAGATGATATTCATTGTGTGTTTTGACCAATTGTATCGTTTTCTTGTGTATTCCTATACGAAGTTTTTGTATATGTGTCTCCGGGTACTCCTTTATCATTTCGTCCAACAGAAAGAGTTCTTCTAATTCTATGAATCTTTCTAGAACGTTTTTCTCTTGAATATCATTCAAGAGAGTTTCGGATTGCCAGGTATTCCACCAATTAGTAACCCAAAGTTCCAGACATTTATTAAATGAGAGAGAGATCCACCAGGGCAAAAATACTATAGATACAAGATATGGGAAAGAAGGCAATGCTTTCTTTTTTTTCATTTTTTATCTGTGAATTTAATTGTTAATGAACCTGCTTCATTCGTTGACTCTATATGATATTTCTCTGAAGCACGAGTTCTATAACAAGGTATTGAACCTATGGGTCTATTCATTCCAATTTTTGTGTAAAAATGGAGTTTAGTTCTTGGATCTAGAAGGAATATAGAAATGGGATAAGGGTCTGTCCTTTTCGGATAAAAATGCAAAATCAATATTATTCCCAGATATCTCAATTGGGCAAATTCGAAGCAATTTCATCTTCATTTGTTCCTTTCTATGAATACTCGAAAACCCACTTAAAATAACGAATCGGATTTCGAAACGAAAACCCCCCTCAGTTAATTATTTCGAAATGTTTCACCGTCTAGCCACAACCAAGGAAAAAAAAAGGTATCATCAAAATTTTGGGCCTAAAAAGATGAGATGAATTCCGTATTACGAAATACATGTTCGGATATATTTGATGAATCCCTACTTATTAGATTAGCCTTTTTTCTAGTAGAAATTTTCTAGTAGAAAAGAATTGAGTTGGGATCCATACGCATACGAAATACTTTTGGTATACAAATGGTATACCAAAATTTCTTCTTTTCTTAATTATAGTATAGTTTATTATAGTTATTCCATATATGCCCTCCTGCTTTTTTGTTTTATTCTATGGGATGGGAGTCGCCACGACAAAGGAAGGAGGAAATAGAATAATCGAACATGTTTTGTTCGAATGAACATTCCAAAAAGACTTCAATTGTATTAAAAAAGGAATTAGCAAGTTCCTTCCCCCATGCCGAGAAAACATTTATTCTTTATTGTGTTCAATTCATTTCAAAATACTTCAATTGGTACGCGCAAGAAATAGGCCAATTCGGCAGCTTTTTGTTCAATTTCTCGTGGAGTAAAATTCTCATCAGTACGAGTCAAGGGAATGGCCCCTTGACCTCTGATTTCCATATAAAGGACACGACGAGGATAAAGACCCTCTTTAACCTCAATTCTGATTGATTGGATATCTCTCATAAGGAAGCGAAGGAAGATGCGACGATTTATTCCAGGAAATCCCCAACGAAAAATGCACACAATTCCTTCTTTTATATCGAATCGGTCATAACCACTACCTACATTCCACAAAATTGTGCACCACAAATAGGAGCTAACGAATAGACCTGCGATCCCGTAAAAAGACATCACGATTCCTTGTGGAAAAAAAAGAATTTGCTGAGATGGAAATACGGATATCAAATTCCTACCAAGATAACTGGAAGTTCCAACCGCTAAGAATCCTAGTGAACCTAAAAAAAGGATACAGGCCCAGCAAAAATTACTTGTTTTTCGAGACCCCCTTATAAGTTCTATCCATATATGTTCTGATCGCCAATTCATACTATACTAGATCCAGTTGCATTCGATTGGAATTGAGAGAATAACCCAAATTTGACTTTACCTTTCTTGATCCCGAAGTAACTTTCATCAACTAGCACTATTCTGATGTGGAGTAATTGGTTAGATACATTGACTTTCTATTAAAAATATTTACTGATCCGTTCCGTTTTTAACCAGCTATACCCTGCATATATATACATGCATTTATGCAGATATCATGTATCCGCATGCATAACAGTTCTTTCATTTGTGTGTGGAAAGAACCACCTATCGTACCATATTGCACTAAATAAATATCTGTATTATGATACAGTGTTGAAATAAATTGATAAGATTTGGTCCCATTGGATCTAGACAATCTTATTTTTTTGGACATGAAGAGATAAAGAAGCCATTGCAATTGCCGGAAATACTAGGGCCACTAAAGGCACAAAAATAGAGGGTAAGTTGAGATCTGTCATAGAATGGGTGCCTCGATTTAATATTTGTATCTATATATTTGTATCTATTAGAAAGATATCTTATGATATGATAAGTATATCTATTATAAGTAATATTAAGTAATATTGACTATTGTATTTTATATAATATTTTATATAATATTATTTTTGAATAATAATATTCAAAAATAATATTATACTACTAAGTATATATAAACAATTAAGTAAATATAAAAATACTATTTTAATTTAATATAAAAATAGTAATAAAATAAAAAAAAAAAAAAAGAAAATAAAAAAAAGGATAGAAAATTAAGTGCAAAAATGTATAACTAAATTAAGTGTACCTATTCATCTTTCTACACGAATATAGATAGGATAATCTTCTTTTACAAATTTTATTATTCTTCTTCTCCCATCCTTATGTTCTTTCTATCTTTCTTTCTAATCTAATAAGGAGTTTCTTATTAAAAAGGAGTTTTCTTATGAAAATTAAGTTCATTATGAATTCGCGACTCTAAATAATACGATCCAACAAACTGGGATTCATAGTAAAAATGCGATAGATATAGAAATTATTTTATTCCATTTCCATATTTGATATTTCTTTTTATTTTGATATTTTTTTTTTTCATTATTGTCTATCTTAATTAATACGTAAGATAGCCAGATAAAATTCTTTTTATTTCCCCAAATTAGAATTCCTCGGAAAGAGAAATTCACTTTTTTATTTTATCCTGTTGGTAGAGGTTCATAATACCTAATCATGAATAGGGGTAAGATAAAAAATAGATCTGGATCTGGAAGAAAAAAAATTATCCGAAACTTCTGACTCTTACTAGAAAGTGTAACTTATATCACCAAAGAACATTTTTCTTAGTTTTTTTTTATTACGATGAACTAAATACTTGTTCGCTACAAATAAAATAACTGAATCTAGTGCTATACTTTAATTTTTGGAATTTTGATTCAAGGGAAAGAAACCATGGAGCTGAAATAACTCACTTAGAACACCTTTTAAAGGATTACGTGGTACGATTGGGTCGAATAAGCCTTTATGGAATAAATACTCAGCCGCTTGTGAACCATCGGGTACTGTCTTATTCAATGTTTGTTCAATTACTCTTTTACCCGCAAATGCAATGTACGCATTAGGTTCAGCAATAATGATATCTCCCAACATACCAAAACTGGCTGTTACTCCACCGGTTGTAGGAGATGTAAGGACTGATACATAGAATAACTTTTTAGTGGATTGGTAATCATATGAAGCAGAAGATATTTTAGCCATTTGCATCAAGCTCAAACTTCCTTCTTGCATGCGTGCTCCTCCAGAAGCACACACAATAATGGCAGGTAGAGATCGATTAGTAGCATACTCAATCAAACGAGTGATTTTCTCACCTACTACAGATCCCATACTACCTCCCATGAATTGAAAATCCATAACCCCAATTGCTACGGGAATACCGTTTAGTTGACCTATGCCTGTTTGAACAGCTTCAGTTAAACCTGTCTTTCTTTGATAAGAATCGATACGATCTTTATAAGGTTCCTCTTCTGAATGAAATTGAATGGGGTCCATAGAAACCATATCTTCATCCATAGGATCCCAAGTGCCCGAATCAATCGAAAGTTCGATTCTATCTGAACTACTCATTTTCAAATGATATCCACACTGTTCACAAATATTCATTTTTGACCTAAGAAGTTTTTTATAATTTAATCCATAACAATTTTCGCATTGAACCCATAAATGTCTGTATTTTTTATTTATATCGAAATCATTAGATCTTCCTCTTATATTGAAATCACTGCCATTAGTACGAGTTCTTATACTACAACTTCCACTTTCACTACCACTTACATTTTCAGTACAAATGAAACTATAAATGTAACTGTCACTGTAATTGTCAGTACCACCTGAAATGGAACTATTAATACTGACTTCAAAACGAAGATAACTATTAATGCAACTATTAATGTGATTAGTCCAACTAGATTGAGTATCATACATGTAATGATAATAGTAGTGATTGTTTCTCTTAGACCCCCTATTCAAAAAACTAGAAAAAAAACCTTCTAATTCACTCAGAAAAGAACTATCATTGTCAATCTCAAAACTATGA